AATCGTAAATAAGAAGATTGTTTACGAAGAAAAACTAATAAAAATTCACATTCAGATACATAAGAATTGTATAGGAACCGAAATAGTCTTTTATTTTCTTTTGAAAAAACATAAATAGATTTCTTTGGAGTAATGAGAAAACTATTCCAATTATGATATTTATGAAGAAAGAATCGCAAGAAATGCAAAAGGGGAACATCTTGAATCCAGCATTGAAGGATTTGAACCAAGATTTCCATATGGATGGGATGGGGTATTAATATATCTGATACATAATTTGAATGTAATAATTTGTCCTCTAAAAAAGGAAAAATGGAATGAATAGAGCGTAAATTATGAGATTTTGGTATTTCTTTTTTTTCGAAATAAGATACTAATCGCAGCGAGAATGGAATTTCTACAAGAATTGCAAAACCTTCTGATATCACTTGAGAATAAAAATGGGAATAACAAAAATTGTTGTGGTGGTGACTAACGAATCGATTTTTGTTAGAATCATTAACCACGGAAAGAAAAAAATTCTGTTGATAGATTCGAATAATTAAACGTTTCACAAGCGCTAAACTGGATTTGCTGTCATAACCAAAAACTTCCGTAGGTTCGTAAAAAAGGGAACCTTTTAAACCACGATCATGAGCAAGTGCATAAATATACTCCTGAAAGAGAAGCGGATATAGGAGGGGTTGTTGCCCAGATCTACCCTTTTCTAAATATCCTTGTAATTTTTCCATTTAGTTACATTTCTACTTGAACTATAAGCAGGAACATTTCTTAGGTTATCAAATAATACATAGTGCAATATGGTCAAAACAGGGTATCTATTATGTATATAGTAAGAAAAAAATATATACCCCCGGAAACGAGGAGTCCACTCAACAGATCTTTTTCCTCTCTTCTTCTATCCAACCGAGTGGTTTATCTTCGTTATAATTACAAGAGGGTCCAAAATCCTTTATTTTTGCAACCTAATCGCTCTTTTGATTTTGGAACAAATTTTTTTATCAGTATACTGTTTCTTCTACACATCTGTCTCCAATCGATAATATGGAATAGTTAGGATCTTTTTTTAAAGAAAAAGAATCGACGGTCCACTCACAAGAGAACCCCTTCCCCCACCAGGCACTAATTTATTTTTAACATCTAATTAGATCGGGTAATTATTCAAATTAAGAATATTAGCTCGTTGCTTTTTTTTACCAGAATTGGAACCAAGAGGTTCTATCCATTTATTCACTAGACCCAACTATAAATGTATGTTAATTTCTTTTGTCCTCTTCCACACAAATCAAAACAAAATTTTGTAATGATCCGATAAGGATAAACTCCAAATTCTATCTAAATTCTACTACTAAAAAAGAAGAATATACGAAATAAAAAATTCGATTTTTTTCTTATTATTACGACATGCTGTTTTTTCCATTCATCACCTTTCAGGATCAGTCGCGGTCTTATAGACTCTACCAATAGTCTGGACGAATTCGTTGCTTCATCCAAAAATGTGTAAAAGATCATAGTCGCACTTAAAAGCCGAGTACTCTACCGTTGAGTTAGCAACCCAAATAAATATGATATGTAGAGATGATCAAAAAAAATCAATTGAATTGCACTACACCACTCCATCAAAACATTGAACTAACAAGAAATCGAAAAGAAATATTTGAAGGTCAATTTAAAAAACAACGGAATAGAAATATCAAAATTGACAGGCCGCTTTTTTCGTTAAGAAAACGCGTCTTGTATAAAAATAAATCCGACAAAAACCCCTTGACTAAAGTGAAGAAAAAAGCAATAGGGATCGGGGTAAACGGATCCATTTATCTACGATCGATCAAATTATATTTCTTCGATACACCATTGTCAATATAAATGGAATGTTGAGAAAACAAATTAATAAGGAAATCAAATAAAGACTTGTGTTGGATTGGCACAACATAAAAAAGAAATTTAGATGAAAAATAAAGACGAGGTGAGGTGGAGAAAAAATATCGGATTTATTCAATCAATAGAGGTCCAATAAACAAGATTTACTACTTATTTGTTGGCGGATTCCCCTACAAAAAGAAAAAAAAAATGAAGATATTCAAGATGAAGTATGAATAGAACAAGAAAAGGGCAACTTGTGGGTAAATAATTACAAAAAAATAGATACTAGTTAACCCCCCTTTTTTATTCATTCATTTTGTTTTTTCCTTTAATTAACTCGAAGTTCTTTCTTGAAATAATTCTGCCTTCCTTAAAATATCATGAACAGTTCCTGTAGGTTGAGCGCCTTTTTCAAGGAAGTATAGAATAGCGGGAACATTTAAATAAGTTTGATTCTGTATCGGATCGTAAAAACCTACTTTTCGAAGATCTCTTCCTTCTCTTCGGGATCGAACATCAATTGCAACGATTCGATAGATCGCTCATTGGGATAGATATAAATAAATAATGCCCCCCCTAGAAACGTATAGGAGGTTTTCTCCTCATACGGCTCGAGAAAAAATGATTCTAATTTCTGTGTATAATAGCAAATGGATACATAAGAGCATGAATTAGACTATGATTTTAGTTATTTTTTTGTTCTTCACTACACTTACAGAAAAAAAAAAGAAATATCATTTGTACTCATAACTCAAGTTGGATAATTCGTAAAGAATTCCAAGTGAAATCCTCAGAAATTTATTGAGTCGTCTCTAACCTCTTTTGTTTGTATCATCTCGAATCTATTTTTTTCCTCATTCTAATAAAATTATTGAGACAATTGATGAAAATTGCGTTTCCTTGTTCCGGAATCCTGTCTCTTTGCTTTGTGAAATCCTTGGGTTTAGACATTACTTCGGTGATTCTTACTTATTTCAAAATGGCAGCAACATACCTTTTGTTATTTATTTCTATGGAAAAGAAATATGAAGGATTGATTCCTTTGTAATACACTTTACATCGAAAAAGTTTTCCAAATTCCGACAAATTTGACTTTATTTTGAATTCAAACTTGTTCTAATTTGAACCTTTCAATTTATATATTGATATTGAGGATATACTTACAAAGTTAGTCTCACTTATTCATTGTTACTAACCCTAGATTTTGCCCCCCGATAAATGAATAAAGATTTTTTACTCGAGCTCCATCATGTACTATTTTTATTTACCAACCCAATACAAATTAGGTTCTTAGCAGGAACAGAACAAACTATGTCGAGTCAAGAGCATCTTCATTCCTATAGAAAATGGTGGACGTAAAAATCCACAGTGGATCATGTCCTTCAAGTCGCACGTTGCTTTCTACCACATCGTTTCAAACGAAGTTTTACCATAACATTCCTCTAATTTAGAATTAAATTTTGAACCAGTATGTAATTGATTCAATATGGAATCATGAATAGTTATTGGCTCAACCGATAGATAATAATCTATACTTTCTATCTTTCTCTCTACGTATAAATATTTATATAAATATTTATACGTAGAGAGAAAGGGGTTCATTTATTTAACCTAACCCCCTATTCTATCATACATATGAATGAAACAGATTTCTAAAAAGGACAAATAAACGAGTTTACTTAAATATTATTTGATTTCCATTTTCAACAGATTATTTGAGATGGGCAATTATGAAAGGACCCCTTTTCCCGAACAAATAAATTCTAAATCTCAAAAGAACGACCTTTAATGGATTTCCAATCACGTAACAAAATAAGTTATTAACCAAATATAAGCTATTCCGATGACTCAAAAAGGTCGGAAGTTTCTATATAATATCGATTTCCCATACTTCTTCGAGTATCAAGGTTTATTTTATATTATATGAAGTAAAAAAAAAATAAGATCTGGATCAATTTGTTTTTCCTATTTGTTCTTTCTCGGCTTTAGAAGTTTTAAGACGAACGATAAAATTAGTATCAAAAACTACGTACTCTTTAGTTTCCACATTTTATGTGGAATTGAGATACGCCCTTTATTTTCTTTAGACTTTCTTTGGGGAAAGGAATAAAGAGCCCTTTCTTTCACATTTCGATTACGAACGCATCGCGTGAGAATTCACATTTCATGAATATGGAACATAGGTTTTCTTATGAAAGAAAAGATAGAATTCTCCGAATTATTCCTAGAATCAAAAACAAAGGATTGGATCACATTGTATCCAACATTAAACAGAAAGTTGTTAAAGAGAAGAATCTTTTGTTTCTGATAGAGACAATCTGGGACGGAAGGATTCGAACCTCCGAGTAACGGGACCAAAACCCATTGCCTTACCGCTTGGCCACGCCCCATTTCTATTTATATTCGACACTAATAAACACTAATATTAGTATTGGTTATTCGTCAATACAAACCAAAATATGAAATATTTTGTTGCTAGGATTCAACACATAGAAATATGAAAAAAAATTATTGATCATTACATAGAATTCAATTAAGATATTGTATGAAACTATAATTCCTTGTATTCTCGTTTGAGAATGAAAGGAAGGATTTTGGATTGGGGAGAGTTCGAAGAAAAGGAAGGACTTTTTTACCTGCCTTTTTTTTACAGTTTTCCTTCATAAAAATAACTCAATCAAAATCCAATTTTCTAATCTACAAGAACGAAATGTTTGTTATGCTTAATATCTTTAGTTTCATCTCTATCTGTTTTAATTTTACCTTTGATTTGAATAGTTTTTTCTTTGCCAAATTGCCTGAGGCTTATGCCTTTTTCAATCCAATCGTAGACATTATGCCTGTCATACCTTTATTCTTTTTTCTCTTAGCCTTTGTTTGGCAAGCTGCTGTAAGTTTTCGATGAAATATTTCATATTCCGCGAAATTCAGTATTTATTCGAAAAAAAAAAATGGATAAGATCAGAGAAATCTTACATTTTGAACCCTCGATTCAAAAATAGAAATTCTTATATATTGAATAACCTAACCGCGGTGAGAAATTTTGATCCACTTATTTCCTCGTTCTGACCTTCCAGTGAACAAGGACTTTATAAAGTCCCCCACAATACCAAATAATGGATGTGGCAAAAAATTTT